TACCACTTCTGCGAATAGCTCGGAGAGCTGCGTCTCTTCCCAGACCGGGACCTTTTATCATGACTTCCGCTCGTTGCATACCTTGATCTACTACTGTACGAATAGCGTTTCCTGCTGCGGTTTGAGCAGCAAAAGGTGTCCCTCTTCTCGTCCCTTTGAATCCACAAGTACCGGCAGAGGACCAAGAAACCACCCGACCCCGTCCATCTGTAATCGTGACAATGGTATTATTGAAACTGGCTTGAACATGAATAACTCCTTTTGGTATTCTACGTGCACTTTTACGTGACCCAATACGTCCATTTCTACGTGAACCAATTCGTGGTATAACTTTTGTTGCCATATTTTATCATCTCATAAATATGAGTTAGAGATCTATGGATATATCCATTTCATGTTACAAAAGATTCCTTTTTTATGATCAGTTCTTTTAGCGAGTCTGATTATCCCTGTCTTTGTTTATGTCTCGGATTGGAACAAATTGCTATAATTCGCCCCCTCCTACGGATTAGTCGACATTTTTCACAAATTTTACGAACAGAAGCTCTTATTTTCATATTTGTCATTCCTTATCTTAAAATTAAATCAATTTCGGAATCTACTTTTTGGAAGACAATAAGTTTCTTGAGAATTTTGCATCTCGATTCGCATTCCCACGAAAGGAGTGTTCAAACCACTTAATCTTTCGAATCCTTGTTGCGGAGTCGATAAATTATACGCCCTCGGGTTGAATCATAACGACTTACTTCAATTTTGACTCTATCTCCTGGTAGTATCCGTATAAAACTACGCCGGATCTTTCCTGAAACATAACCTAGAATCAGATCATCATTATCTAAACGAATCCGGAACATGCCATTCGGAAGCGATTCGGTAATTAAACCTTCCTGAATCCATTTTTGTTCTTTCATTTCCGGTAAAGCCCCTTGAAGTATCAACTAAAGGAGGAGGAACAATATTAGACAACTCACCCCGTAGTAGTTTTAATTTCTCTTTTTTTTTACAATTCAAAATACAAAATTTCGGATACAATTTGTCTAGGAAAAAGATTACCATATATAACACAAAATTTCTCCGCCAATTCCCTCTAGCCGAGCCTCTCGGTCGGTCATTATACCTCGAGAAGTGGACAGAATTACAATCCCCATCCCGCCTAAAATTCGAGGAATTCGTTGATAGTTAGAATAAATTCGTAGACCCGGACGACTGATTCTTTTTAAATTCAAAAGATTTCTATAGGGTTTTTTACGAGTCCTTCTATGTCTCAGCGTTAAAACCAAAAAATTTTTATGGTTTTCGCGCTGTTTTCTCATGTTTTCGATAAAACCTTCCCGTAAAAGTATTTTTACAACATTTTCGGTACTATTAGTAGATCTTATTCGAACCACTCTTTTTTGATCCATATCAGCATTTCGTATAGAGGTTATTATCTCAGCAATAGTGTCTCTACCCATGATGACCTAAAATTGTTGGTAACTCATTATTTGATATAATCAACATGTTTTTTTGTTTATGAAAAATGCAAGGTATATACGTGAGATACAATTTCTCTCTTAATCTATTTTTTTTTTCAAATAACCAACTATAAACATGGTTTTATAATACCTCGGGAGCTAAGGAAACTATTTTAGTAAAATTTAATTTTCTTAATTCACGGGCGATCGCACCAAAAATTCGAGTTCCTTTTGGATTTCCTTCTTGATCAATAACAACCGCAGCATTGTCATCATATTGTATTATTATACCGTTATCTCGTTTTAGTTCTTTACGGGTACGTACAATTACAGCTCTGACAACTTCTGATCTTTCTAGGGGCATATTTGGTACTGCGTCTTTGATCACAGCAACAATAACGTCACCAATATGAGCATATCGACGATTGCTAGCTCCTAGGATTCGAATACACATTAATTCTCGAGCGCCGCTGTTATCGGCTACATTTAAATAGGTCTGAGTTTGAATCATATGATTTTAAAATCTGTTCTTTCAATGCAAAGGCCAAAGAAAACAAGAAATATTTGTTTGTCTAAAAAAATCCATTTTTCATTTTTTTTTTCATAACGAAGAACCTTTTCTGTTGGTTGTTCTTTTTATCCTTTATCCCGAAATAATGAATTGAGTTCGTATAGGCATTTTTGATGCTGCTATTGAAATAGCCTGTCTAGCTATATTTTCTGTTACTCCATTCATTTCATAAAGTATTCGACCCGGTTTAACAACAGCTACCCAATATTCGGGGGATCCTTTCCCCGAACCCATACGTGTTTCTGCGGGTCTTACTGTAACTGGTTTGTCTGGAAATATTCGTACCCATATTTTTCCACCACGACGTGCATTTCGTGTCATTGCTCGTCGACCTGCTTCTATTTGTCTGGATGTGATCCAAGCAGGTTCAAGCGCCTGAAGAGCATATCTACCGAAACAAATACGATTCCCCCGATAAGATATTCCCTTCGTTCTTCCTCTATGTTGTTTACGGAATCTGGTTCTTTTGGGGTTA